ATCAAATATTGAAACGAAAATAAAAAAAATTTATTTATTTCAAAATGTTTTGGAATGAATCTATCCTTATTTCTATTTGTTGCTAATGAATTGCGTCGAGTGGATTTCTATACGCATAAAATATATTTTTTGCAGACAAAAACAGCCCCCCTTTTTTTATGTTCCATATAATATACGTTTGCTTTGACTCGAAAGGACGTTTTGACGAATTTTAGTTACATTATACCGCAGAAAAGTTATTAAAAAGGGGGGGTTGTAGAGTTTTTCTACCCCCAGCAGAAAATCAGAAAACATTCATTGTTCGGTTCATTTCAAAATACTTCAATCGGTACGCGCAAGAAATAGGCCAATTCAGCAGCTTTTTGCTCCATTTCTCGTGGAGTCAAATTCTCATCAGTACGAGTCAAAGGAACGGCCCCCTGGCCTCTGATTTCTAGATAAAGGACACGACGAGGATAAATACCCTCTTTAAGTTCTATTCTGATAGACTGAATATCATTTATAAGGAATCGGAGTGAGATGCGACGATTTTTTCCCGGAAATCCCCAACGAAAAATATACACTATTCCTTCTTTTTTATCGAATAGATCATAACCACTACCTACATTCCACGAAATTGTGCACCACAAATAGGAGCTAATAAAGAGACCTGCGATCCCATAGAACGACATCACGATCCCCTGTGGGAAAAAAATTATTTGTTGAGAGGGAAAGAAATATATCAAATTCCTACCAAGATAGCTGGAAGTTCCAACTAATAAAAATCCTAATGAACCTAAAAAAAGGATAAAGGCCCAGCAGAAATTACTTGTTTTTCGAGACCCCCTTATAAGTTCTATCCGTATACGTTCTGATCGCCAATTCATACTAATCTAGTTGCATTTAATTTGACTTAATTGAATTGATAGAATAACCAAAATGAATTTCACTTATACTTTTACTTTACTTAACGCTATTTTGTTTCTGAAGTAACTCTCATCAACTAGAACTATTCGAATGTGAACCTGTCGGGGTAATTCATAAAAACCGTTCGATCGAAAATAAGACCGTCCCCTTCATATGACCCCGCCTTAGATATCTACAAGCATTGACTTTCTATTTCAAACATGGCTTGACCCGTCCTGATCTATTGATTTGAAAATAGTGAAAATGAATTTACTCCTATATCAGGTTTCGCATGTCTTGCACTTATGTTCGAAAGAAATCATGTATTATACCATATTCCACTTTCCAATAAATAAATAGATAGATATCCGTGTTATGATTCAATAAAGTCTAAGTCGTGAAAAAATGGGATTTGGCCTCACCATCTAGCCTAAACAATCTTGTTTTTTTGAACATGAAGAAATAAAGAAGCCATTGCAATTGCCGGAAATACTAGGCCTACGAAAGGCACAAAAATAGAGGGAAGGTTTATATCTGTCATAGAATGGGTACCTCGATTTACTATTTGTACCTGTTTGTTATATTGTTCTAAAATTATCTTAACTTAATTAGAATTCTAATTCTATATAATTATACTAATTATATCTAAGTGAGTATAGTATATACTAAGTTCAAGAAATGTAGAACTAACTTAATTAGCCGTCGCCATAAAAAATATATGTTTGATAATCAACTTTTTTATTCTTCACCTTTTATTTTTCTTTTGCTCTTGTCTTTTAATTCAATATAAATAAAGAAAGAGTTGCTTACAAAGTCCCGAAAGATTCTAACGACAAGAGATATTCTCTTGTTAGTCAAAACGGAGACTCTCCGACAAGAAAAATATTAAGATGCAAAAGGCTTTTTTTTAGAATTTTCCATATGTAAGAAAGATAAAATTAGTTTTATTTGCCAAATTTTCAATTTACAGAAGCAGAAGTAAGAATGTTGTATAGAATAGAGGTTCTCTCTGATTACTAATCAGGAATGGAATATGAAGTCAAATAAAAAAAACAATTTATCCGCAACTTTTGATTATTTATATTCTATATAGTTATAGAATTAGTATTGCAACCACGAAAACCCCATCCCCAGTATTCTATTATAATGGATTCTTTATCATTTTTACTTTGGTTGATTACGACAACTAACTACTTTTTTGTGACAAAAAAAATAATTGACCTTACTGTTCGATCGAATTTTTATTCAAAGGAAAGAAAGCGTGCAACTGAAATAACTCACTTAGAACGCCTTTTAAAGGATTACGTGGTACAATTGGATCAAATAAACCCTTATCGAATAAATATTCAGCTTCTTGTGAACCCTCAGGTACTTTTGTATTCAATGTTTCTTCAATTACTCTTTTACCCGCAAATGCAATGTAGGCGTTGGGTTCGGAAATAATGATATCTCCCAACATACCAAAACTCGCTGTCACCCCCCCAGTAGTAGGGGATGTAAGAATTGATACATAAAATAACTTTTTATTTGATTGATAATCAAATAAAGCCGACGAAATTTTAGCCATTTGCATCAAGCTCAAACTTCCTTCTTGCATGCGTGCCCCGCCGGAAGC